ACGAATTGATTCAGAAGATCCAGAAAAAGTTTTGAAATTTTTAATCGAAAGAGTCATAATTGATCCCATCATTCAAACAATATGCGATACAGCCATAATTCCTCCCATGGAAAAAACAACTCGAAAAAAATCGATTGGAATAAATAAAAAAGTCCCCCGATGGTCATACAAATTATTCAGCGAGGTAGAACAACTCGGAAAAACAGCAACAACGGAAGAGGGGGAAGAATGGATAATAGATCATCAAATTCGCTCGAGGAAAGCGAAACGTATAGTTCTTTTTACGCGGGGTCCAGAGAATGCCGACCCTAGTATCAAAACGAAGCCTGATGAAGAAGTGTATATGATAGATTATCCCTATGAAGCGGATTTTCGTCGAGACATAATCACAGGCTCTATGCGTGTTCAAAGACGTAAAACCCTTACGGGGAAAATGTTTCCCTTATATCCGTATTCCCCACTTTTTTTCGACAGAGTAGGATTTTCTTGGGATGTTCTTTTCGAACCATTCATATTATCAGTAATTGAGATTTCCGACCTAATACAAGACATTTTTAGAAAGGGTATAAAAGGAAGCGTAGCAAAAAGAATAAAGAGGTTGAAAAAACAAAAAAAAATATACATGGAGGAAAACAAAAGCTACGAAGAAATTAAAAAAGAAGTCAATGAAATGGAAAAGGGGCGGGACGGGCAGACGGAAATGGAACGAATAGAAAGGACACGAGAAAGAATATCAGACCTCTATGATATCCTTATTTATGCTCATGGAATAAGAGCTTTTATTTTACTAATTCAGTCGAGGCTTAGACAATCTATTGTATTACCTTCATTGATACTAGCTAAAAAGATTGTCCGTTTCTTATTACGCCAAGAGTCCGAGTGGGAGCAGGATATAAGGGAGATGAATAAAGAGGTGTATGTTATATGCACCTATAATGGTATGCCATTACTAGAACCAGGAAGAAACAGAATTTTTCCTAAAAACTGGGCCACAGAGGGTATACAAATAATGATACGATTTCCTTTCCGTCTGAAACCTTGGCACCGATCTAAGATACGACCTTCTCGTAGGGATCCAAATCCAAAGCAGGAAAGTCCTGCTGCTTTTTTAACGATTTGGGGACTGGAAACTGACCGTCCTTTTGGTTCTCCTCTCGTAGGACTTGGTATTTTGTTTTGTTATTATTTTGGACCCCCTTTGAAAAAACTCCAAAAAACAATTCTAAAATGGAGTTTTCGAGTTCTAAAAAGTTTCAAAGAAAGAACCCAATTTTTGTTTCTAAAGGTCCAAAAAGAACCAAAAAAATGGAGAGAGGATTCGAGTGAAATAAAAAAAGATTCTATAATCAATAATCAGATTATTCATGAATCAGCCATTCAAACCCGATCTATGGATTGGACAAATTATTCACTGACAGAAATAAAAATGAAAGATCTGACTGATAGAACAAGCACAATCAGAAATCAAATAGAAAGAATTACAAAAGACAAGAAAAATGGATTTCGAACCCTAACGATAAATATTAGTCCTAACAAAACACGTTATGGTGCTCAAAAATTAGCACCACTAAAAAAGACTTTTCAGATATTAAAAAGAAGAAATGATCGATTAATCCGTAAATCACATTATTTTATAAAATGGATCGTGGAAAGGATATACACGGATATCCTTCTAGAGAGCTTTCCATATATCATTAATCGTCTTACTAATAGTCTTTATAGGCCCATGATCATTATAAAACTTTTTCGTAAATTCAAAAAAAAATCGATTTTTGATACAAAAGATAAAAAGATAATTGAGCGTATTTCAACTATACAAAAAAAACTTTCACCTTCTCGTATTCGTCATAAGATTCAGACGAAGTCGGCGGTTTCTTTTAAATTATCCCTAGTGTCACAGGCCTATGTATTTTACAAATTATCACAAACCCAGGTTATTAACTTGTATAAGTTAAGATCTGTCCTTCAATATGACGGAGCATCTTTATTTCTTAAGAATGAAATAAAAGATTCTTTTCGAAGACAAGGAATAATTTCTTCCGAATTAAAGCATAAGAAACTTCAGAATTCTGGAATGAATCAATGGAAAAATTGGTTAAAGAGTCATTATCCGTACGATTTATCTGAGCTAAAATGGTCTAAATTAGTACCGCAAAAATGGCGAAATAGAGTCAATCAACATTGTAGGGTTGAAAATCCAAATTTAATCAAACGGGATTCATCTGAAAGAGAGGAAAAGGTTTCGTTATTGCTAAATAAAAACGATCATTTTCAAAAAATGTATAGATATGATCTTTTAGCATATCAATCGATTTATTATGAAGATAAGAAGGACTCATATAATTACAACATACATAAACCGAAATTTGTTGATATGGGGGGGAGTATCCCTATTACTAATTTTATAAGAAAAGATTATTTTATGTATATAAAAAATCCAGATAGAAAATATTTTGATACGAAAGGTCTTTTTTATCTCAAAATTAATAAAGATAAAGAAATCAACCCATCCAATCAAAAAAAGAAAAGAAACCCTTTTGATTGGATGGGAATGAATGAAGAAAGACTAAATCGTCCTGTATCGAAGCCGATACCTTGGTTATTCCCACAATTTGAGTTATTTTTTAATGTATATAAAATGAAACCCGGGTTTATACCAATTCATTCACTTATTTTTAATTTTAATGAAGATGTTAGTCAAAATCAAAATATCACTAAAAATAAAAAAGGGGATCTTATACTATCAAATGAAAAAGAAAAAAAATCTTTTGAATTAGAGAATCAAGAAGAAAAAAAAACCATAGGTCAAAGAGATCTCGCATCAGATGCCCAAAACCGAGGGAACCCCGAATCTGTTCTCTCAAACCGACAAAAATTTATGGAAGAACTTTATACGAAATCAGATATGAAAATGGGTAAAACGAAAAATCAACCCAAAAGCATTTGGACTTGGGAAATAGACTTAGATGCGTTCATGAAAGGATCTTTTGCTTTGCAATTGAAATGGCTGCTGAGTCCTTTGACTATGGAATTATTCGATTATGCGCTGTCCGTACTTGAATGGGAAAAGGAAAGCAGAATGACAACAAAGTTTGGTTTCGGCTTTATTAAGAAGGAGGAGTTAACTCTGGATCCAATGCTAATCCGGGATTTGAATCTTTCAAAAATCCTAAAAGAGGGAATATTTATTATCGAACCAGTTCGTATACCTGTAAAACATAATGTAGAATTTATTATGTATCAAACCATAAGGATTTCTTTGGTTCATGAGATTAAACAAAAAAAGAATCAAAAAAGATACAGAGAAAATATGGATAAGAATCATTTTGAGGAATCGATTGCAAGACATCAAATGATGACGAAAAATAGAAACAAAAATCATTATGATTTGCTTGTTCCTGAAAATATTTTATCGTCTAGACGGCGTAGAGAATTGAGAATTCTAATTTGTTTCAACTCAAGGAATAGTAATTGTGTGGATAAAAATGCAGTATTTTGCAATGGGAACAAGGTAAAAACCTGTGGTCAATTTTTGGATGAAAGCAAAGATCTTGATAGAGATAAAATGAAATTAATTAAATTAAAATTCTTTCTTTGGCCCAATTATCGATTAGAAGATTTAGCTTGTATGAATCGCTATTGGTTTGATACTAATAATGGTAGTCGTTTCAGTATATTAAGGATACATATGTATCCACGATTGAAAATTGATTGATGATACAATTGTCTTATATATCCCCTACCATATATATCTATCGGGTGGATAAAAAGCTGCGCACATGCCTTGTCTTACATCCTTTTTTGATACATTGAATACTAATTCAATGACGTATCAATTAGATCATAAAATGAATCAATAAGGAAATTCGGATTGATTATTGTGTATACCAGATCAAAATACCTCGCATTATTCTTACTGATCAGTAAAATTCATATTCGTAAAATAGTAAATTAATAAAAAAATTGACGAAGTTATATATATTTCAATAGTAAAGATCAGTACTTATGACAAAAAATTTAGTTATTTCGCAAGAAGAAAAGAGGGGATCTGCTACATTTCAAGTATTCTGTTTCACCAATAAGATACGGAGACTTAGCACACATTTGGAATTACACAAAAAAGATTATTCATCTCAGAGAGGTTTACGGAAAATTTTGGGAAAACGTCAACGACTTTTGGCTTATTTTTCAAAAAAAAATATAGTACGTTATAAAGAATTAATCAGTCAATTGAATATTCGAGAGATAAAAAATCGTTAATTTGAACAATTATTTTCTTTGATTTATTCTATTTTCAATTTTGGTGAACTTCTTTTCGTTTTCAACAATTCATGGAAGAATAAATATGGAAAAACTTATGACTAGACCAATTACAAAAAAAGATCTAATGATAGTCAATATGGGGCCTCAACACCCATCAATGCATGGCGTTCTGCGACTTATTGTTACTTTAGACGGCGAAGATGTTATTGACTGTGAACCAGTCTTAGGTTATTTGCACAGAGGAATGGAAAAAATTGCGGAAAACCGAACAATTATACAATATTTGCCTTACGTAACACGTTGGGATTATTTAGCTACTATGTTTACAGAAGCAATAACTATAAATGCACCAGAACAATTAGGAAATATTCAAGTGCCTAAAAGAGCTAGCTATATCCGAGTTATTATGTTGGAGTTGAGTCGTATCGCTTCTCATTTATTATGGCTTGGGCCTTTTATGGCAGATATTGGTGCACAGACCCCCTTCTTCTACATTTTCCGCGAAAGAGAGTTGATATATGATTTATTTGAAGCTGCCACTGGTATGAGAATGATGCATAATTTTTTTCGTATAGGAGGAATCGCTGCTGATCTACCTTACGGTTGGATAGATAAATGTTTGGATTTCTGTGAGTATTTTTTAACAACAATTTCTGAATATCAAACGCTTATTACGCGAAATCCTATTTTTTTAGAACGAGTTGAAGGGGTGGGGATTATTGGCAGAGAAGAGGCAATAAATTGGGGGTTGTCAGGCCCGATGTTACGGGCTTCCGGAATACAATGGGATCTTCGTAAAGTTGATCATTATGAATCTTATGAAGAATTTGATTGGGAAGTTCAATGGCAGAAAGAAGGCGATTCATTAGCTCGTTATTTAATCCGAATTGGCGAAATGTTGGAATCCATAAAAATAATTCAGCAAGCTCTAGAAGGAATTCCAGGGGGACCCTATGAGAATTTGGAAATCCGACGCTTTAATAGAGTAAGAGATCCTGAGTGGAATAATTTTGAATATAGATTCATTAGTAAAAAACCGTCCCCCACTTTTGAGTTATCGAGACAAGAGCTTTATGTAAGAGTCGAAGCCCCAAAGGGCGAATTGGGAATTTATTTGATAGGAGATCAGAATGCTTTTCCGTGGCGTTGGAAAATTCGCCCGCCGGGTTTTATCAACTTGCAAATTCTTCCTCAGTTAGTTAAAAGAATGAAATTGGCTGATATTATGACAATACTAGGTAGCATAGATATTATTATGGGAGAAATTGATCGTTGAAATGCTAATTGATACAACAGGAGTACAAGCTATCAATTCTTTTTCTATATTGGAATCCTTAAAAGAAGTCTATGGGACTATATGGATACTTCTACCTATTTCGATTCTGATTTTTGGAATCATAATAGGTGTACTAGTAATTGTGTGGTTAGAAAGACAAATATCCGCGGGAATACAACAGCGTATTGGGCCGGAATATGCTGGCCCCTTGGGAATTCTTCAAGCTCTAGCAGACGGAACAAAACTACTTTTCAAAGAGAACCTTCGTCCATCCCAAGGAGATAGGGGTTTATTTAGTGTTGGACCTTCGATAGCAGTCATCTCAATTCTACTAAGTTATTCAGTAATTCCTTTTAGCTATCGACTTATTCTAGTCGATCTAAGTAATGGCGTTTTTTTATGGATCGCCATTTCAAGTATTGCTCCCATTGGACTTCTTATGTCAGGCTATGGATCAAATAATAAATATTCCTTTTTAGGCGGTCTACGGGCTGCTGCCCAATCTATTAGTTATGAAATACCATTAACTCTATGTGTGTTATCAATATCTCTACGTGTGATTCGTTGAGGCATAAATTTTCCACAATTTAGTTTCTTTCGAGAGTTTTCTAAGAATGAACTAAAATACATTGAATAGATACCTTTTTTTTATTCAACCTTCGGGTTGATGAACTAAACCAGATAGTTAAATGAGTGAAAGAAAACAGCTTCGAAATTCGCAGTAAAAAGATTGAGTCTCATTTCCTATGTACAAGAATTACGCCAAAGTTAATAGAAGTAAATAGAAGCCGCAAAGAAAAATTATTTCTATTTACCCCAAGACTGGTTAATTAGTTATCATGGCTTGAAGCGGGTTAAACAAATCAATTCTTTAGAGTTCGTGCTATCGTTTGTATGCATTACTATATACTATACATAATAAGAATTCTCGAAAAGATTGAGCAAAACTGAGTGGATGGTTAGGAACACCAAGGTACACAAAGGGTTAGTAATAGAGATTTTTTAAGTTCTCGGAAAAAATTCCACATAAACGAAATACTAATTGGGGCTTTTAATTGGTAGAAATGCTCAAGTAGTACTCCCCAAAATTCCTATCCAGAGTATGCTGCTATCCATCGCAAAAGTAAATGACTATCAGGAACGAAGTAATCCTTTACTTCTTTTTTTTTTTTTGCTAAAAAACAAAGAAAAAATAGAAAGAATGTAATTGCAAAATTTTTTATTCTTCTTGCTTTCCTATAGCTGTATTAAGAAAATTACACTTCATGTCATGCTTCATGTTAATTTCTTTTAGTAAGAAAAAGGATAGGGTGATATTCTATTAATCTATTAATATTTCTAAAAAGAGTATTTGGTTTAAATTTAGTCGCAATAAAAAAAAGAAAAATTATTAAAAAAAAAATATTAATTTAATAAAAAAAGTAAAGGACGAGATCAATTCAGAAGCCCTTTAGTATAGCAGACAGAATTTTATTGGTCTAATTCGGGACCTTTCGATTACTTTTGACTCTATCTATCCTACAAAAATATCAAGATTAAAGAATATCGAAACAGTACTTAGATTTATGTGGGACCCTCGAGGAGCCGTATGCGGTGAAAATCTCATGTACGGTTCTGTAATAGCGATGATAAAATTGATCTTATCACCGACTAGAATTATCTAACAGTTTAAGTACAGTTGATATAGTTGAGGCACAGTCAAAATATGGTTTATGGGGGTGGAATTTGTGGCGTCAACCTATAGGATTTCTTGTTTTTATAATTTCTTCTCTAGCTGAATGTGAAAGATTGCCCTTTGATTTACCAGAAGCAGAGGAAGAATTAGTAGCAGGTTATCAAACAGAATATTCAGGTATTAAATTTGGTTTATTTTATGTTGCTTCCTATCTAAATCTACTAGTTTCTTCATTATTTGTAACAGTTCTTTTTTTTGGAGGCTGGAATTTCTCTATTCCGTACATACTCGTTCCTGACCTTTTTGGACTAAACGCAAGAGACGGAGTCTTTGTAACAACACTTGGCATTTTCATTACACTAGCAAAAACTTTTTTGTTCTTGTTCATTTCTATCACAACAAGATGGACGTTACCTAGACTGAGAATGGACCAATTATTAAATCTTGGGTGGAAATTTCTTCTACCGATTTCTTTAGGTAATTTATTATTAACAACTTCTTACCAACTCCTTTCACTTTAATATAAACAAAATACAAAATTTGATATTCACTAGTAACTAGATTGATAATTTGTCTCAAACAAGAGAAAGAAACAAACAAATTTTTATCGATATTTAGGATATGTTCCCTATGGTAACTGGGTTTATGAATTATGGTCAACAAACAGTACGAGCCGCTAGGTACATTGGTCAAGGTTTTCTGATTACTTTATCCCATGCGAATCGTTTACCGGTAACTATTCAATACCCTTATGAAAAATTGATCACATCAGAACGTTTTCGTGGTCGAATCCACTTTGAATTCGATAAATGCATTGCTTGTGAGGTATGTGTTCGTGTATGTCCTATAGATCTACCTATTGTAGATTGGAAATTAGAAACTGATATTCGAAAGAAACGATTGCTTAATTACAGTATTGATTTCGGAATCTGTATATTTTGTGGTAATTGCGTTGAGTATTGTCCAACAAATTGTTTATCAATGACTGAGGAATATGAGCTTTCTACGTATGATCGCCATGAATTAAATTATAATCAAATTGCTTTAGGTCGTTTACCAATATCAATAATTGATGATTACACAATTCGAACTATCTTGAATTGGCCTCAATTCAATAAAAAAGAAATACCTTAATCCTTTTTTAAAAGGTTGTTATCTAAATTTAACAGATTTTTTTCTTTTTGAATCGCTAAACTTAAAATACCAACTATTGATCTGATTGGTTCATGAAAATTACGAATTGACTTTTTTATTAATGTAATGATTTCAACTAGATTCAAACTGGCCTTTCAGATAAAGAATGTGATTAATCCGTTAACTGTACCTAGATCAATTCGCATACATTAGAATCGCATTCAACTAGGAACGTGCCCTAAATAGATTAACTTATACTAATTTTCTCCTGGTTAGTTCAATAAGATCATGAAAGAGCCCTCTTTTTTATATCTTTTTTTCATCGAATGGATTTACCTGGACCAATACATGATTTTCTTTTAGTCTTTCTGGGATCAGGTCTTATATTAGGAGGCCTAGGAGTTATATTATTTACCAATCCCATTTTTTCTGCCTTTTCTTTGGGATTGGTTCTTGTTTGTATATCTTTATTCTATATTCTAGCAAACTCTCAATTTGTGGCTTCTGCACAACTCCTTATTTATGTAGGAGCTATAAATGTTTTAATCATATTTGCCGTAATGTTCATCAACGGGTTAGAATATGACAAAAGTTTTCGTTTTTGGACTCTTGGAGACGGAATGACTTTGGTAGTTTGTACCAGTATTTTTGTTTTGTTAATTACTACGATTCTAAATACGTCATGGTACGGAATTATTTGGACTACAAAATTAAACCAGATTATAGAACAAGATTTGATAAATAATAGTCAACAAATTGGAATTCATTTATCAACAGACTTTTTTCTACCATTTGAACTCATTTCGATAATTCTTTTAGTTGCTTTGATAGGTGCAATTGCCGTGGCCCGTCAATAAAATTTAAAATCTTTAAAAGTAGCACTTCAAACTAAATTTGAGTCTGTTTCTCTTTTCTCGTATCCATTTCCATTCAATTCTAGTTGAATTGATGTATAATATAAAATAAAAATGTAAATCTATTACTAACATACTTCTTTGCTCTGTATTTGTTTGTTATATTCGAGTGAATAAAATAAATTGTTGTTTATATTGAAATAAATCAAGATTGATAAGGAGTTGCTCAATGATACTCGAACATGTACTTGTTTTGAGTGCCTATTTATTTTCTATTGGCATCTATGGATTAATCACAAGCCGAAATTTAGTTAGAGCTCTTATGTGTCTTGAACTTATATTGAATGCGGTTAATCTTAATTTTGTAACTTTTTCTGACTTTTTTGATAGTCGTCAACTAAAGGGAAATATTTTCTCTATTTTTGTTATAGCTATTGCAGCCGCTGAAGCAGCTATTGGACCGGCTATTGTTTCGGCAATTTTTCGTAATAGAAAATCAACTCGTATTAATCAATCAAATTTGTTGAATAAGTAGTCTTAATCTTATTATTATAGAAATTTGAATAGTTATCAATTCAAATTAGATTCCGGCGTATGTAGAATCTTCAAAAATTTAATAAATCAAAGTATTTTGGCCCTTTTTTCTAAACCGACCCAGAAATAAACTGATTCGACAAATTCTGGTGAATCATCGATTCGTCTGGTCTTTAAATATGTAATTGATTTCCATACAATACAGGGTTATACTAGATCGAAAATTTATGCGATTCAAAAACAAAATAAGGTATAGATCCAATGTCACATTCAGTAAAGATTTATGATACATGTATAGGATGTACTCAATGTGTCCGAGCCTGCCCTACGGATGTCTTAGAAATGATACCTTGGGACGGGTGTAAAGCGAAACAAATAGCTTCCGCCCCAAGAACAGAGGATTGTGTTGGTTGTAAGAGATGTGAATCCGCCTGTCCAACCGATTTTTTGAGTGTCCGAGTTTATTTATGGCATGAAACAACTCGCAGTATGGGTCTAGCTTATTAATACGTTCCCGAAAACTCTACTCGAATCCTTTTCCGTTTTGTTTACCGACAAAAACCCGCGCTCGAAATGAAATATATATATTTCTTATTTTGTTCTTATTTCGAGTACGGGTTTTTTAGTCCAAGTGTATTTTGTCTTTACCACGAATTATTTTCCTTGGTTAACCTTAATTGTAGTTTTACCTATATTTGCGGGTTCATTAATTTTCTTTCTCCCTCATAGGGGGAATAAGGTCATTAGGTGGTATACTTTGTGTATATGTATTTTAGAATTCCTCCTAACAACCTATGTATTCTGTTATCATTTTCAACCAGACGATCCGTTAATACAATTGACCGAAGATTATAACTGGATTCACTTTTTTGATTTCCACTGGAGATTTGGAATAGACGGGCTTTCTATAGGACCCATTTTACTGACAGGATTCATCACGACTTTAGCCACTTTAGCTGCTTGGCCAGTTACTCGGGATTCCCGATTATTCCATTTCTTGATGTTAGCAATGTATAGTGGTCAAATAGGATTATTTTCTTCTCGAGACCTTTTACTTTTTTTTCTAATGTGGGAATTAGAATTAATTCCTGTTTATCTACTTTTATCCATATGGGGAGGAAAGAAACGTCTATACTCGGCTACAAAGTTTATTTTGTACACTGCAGGGGGTTCCGTTTTTTTGTTAGTGGGAGTTTTGGGTATCGGGTTATACGGTTCTAATGAACCAACAGTAAATTTTGAAACATTAGCGAATCAATCATATCCTGTGGCATTAGAAATAATATTCTATATTGGATTTTTTATTGCTTTTGCTGTCAAATCGCCGATTATACCTCTCCATACATGGTTACCGGATACCCATGGAGAAGCACATTATAGTACTTGTATGCTTTTAGCCGGAATCCTATTAAAAATGGGAGCATATGGGTTGGTTCGGATCAATATGGAATTATTACCTCATGCCCATTCGATATTTTCTCCTTGGTTCATGATAGTAGGCACAATACAAATAATCTATGCAGCTTCAGCATCTCCGGGGCAACGTAATTTAAAAAAAAGAATAGCATATTCCTCTGTATCTCATATGGGTTTCATAATTATAGGAATTAGTTCTCTAACAGATACGGGATTCAACGGAGTCATTTTACAAATAATCTCTCATGGATTTATTGGTGCTGCGCTTTTTTTCCTAGCAGGAACGAGTTATGATCGAATACGTCTTGTTTATCTCGATGAAATTGGCGGAATAGGCATTTCAATGCCAAAAATATTCACACTCTTCAGTACTTTTTCGATGGCTTCCCTCGCGTTACCGGGCATGAGTGGTTTTTTTGCTGAATTACTAGTATTTTTTGGAATAATTACCAGTCACAAATATTTTTTAATGCCAAAAGTCCTAATTACTTTTGGCATGGCAATTGGAATGATATTAACTCCTCTTTATTTATTATCTATGTTACGCCAAATGTTCTATGGATATAAGTTATTAAATACTGCAAACTCTTCCTTTTTTGATTCGGGTCCGAGAGAGTTATTTGTCTCACTCGCTATCTTTCTCCCAGTAATAGGTATTGGCATTTACCCGGATTTCGTTCTCTCACTATCAGTTGATAAAGTAGAAGCTATTCTATCGAATTTTTTTTATAGATAGTTTTCATTTCAAAAATTTTTTACGTAACGCAAAAAAACGAATTGGAACTTAAATCGGATAGTTTGATGTTTGTCAGAACCATTTGAATCAAGTAGTATAATGATTCAAATGGTTCTCGACGAGGCTTGCTTTTTTTTATATGTATCTGGAATAGACCCTGTGGTTGTATTCGTTAAATTAAGTCCTTTCTTCAATTCACTTTAAGTGCTTTGTAATATAAATGAACCATAACTATGTAATCCTATTCCTAATAGATTGACCCCAAAATAGCATATCCAAATTATTAGAAATCCTATAGAAGCTACAATTGCAGAATTTTCACTTTTCAAATTTATATTTGTTTTAATATGTAAATAAATCGCGAATATAGTCCAAGTAATAAATGCCCATGTTTCCTTTGGGTCCCAATTCCAATACGATCCCCATGCTTCATTAGCCCATACTGCTCCCGAAAGGATACCTATGGTTAAAAAGATAAATCCTAGACTAATAACACGGGAACTCCAACGATCTAATTGTTCAATTAACTGGTATCTATAATAATTTCGAATAGAAAAGAGATAGGTGCTTTGTAAAATCTTGTTTTTTTCATTTATGTATTGGATCTTATCG